CTCCAGAAGATGTTAATCGTAAATAAGAAGATTGTTTACGAAGAAAAACTAATACAAATTCGCATTCAGATACATAAGAATTATATGGGAACCGAAATAGTCTTTTATTTTCTTTTGAAAAAAAAATAGAATTATTCGGAGTAATAAGACTATTCCAATTATGATATTCGTGAAGAAAGAATCGCAATAAATGTAAAGAAGGAACATCTTGGATCCAGCATTGAAGGATTTGAACCAAGATTTTCAGATGGATGGGATAAGGTATTAGTATATCTGACACATAATTTAAATGCGATAATTTGTCCTCCAAAAAGGGAAATATTGAATGAATAGATCGTAAATTCAAATTATGAGATTTTGGTATTTTTTTTTCTTCGAGAGAAGATACTAATCGCAGCAAGAATGGAATTTCCACAATGACTGCAAAACCTTCCAATATCATCTGAGAATAAAAATGAAAATAAAAATTATTGTTGTGCCCAACGAATCGATTTTGGTTAGAATCATTAACCGAATAAATCAAATAATTCTGTTGATACATTCGAATAATTGAACGTTTCACAAGTACTGAACTAGATTTATTGTCATAACCAAAAATTTCCGTGGATTCGTAAAAAATCGAACCATTTAAACCACGATCATGAGCAAATGTGTAAATATACTCCTTAAAAAGAAGCGGATATAGAAAGTGTTGTTGCCGAGATCTATATTTTTCTAAATATCCTTGTAATTCTTCCATTTACATTTCTACTTGAACCAGAGGTAGGACCCATTTCATTTTTTGGGTTATCAAATGATACATAGTGCAATATGGTCAGAACAGGGTATATATTATGTATATATATACAGTAAGAAAAAAATATATATCCCACAAACAAAGGAAACAGGGGAGTCCAATCAACAGATCTTTTTCCTCTCCTTTTCTATCCAATTGGTTTATGTTCGTTATAATTACAAGAGGGTAAAAAATCCTTTATTTTTGCAACTCGATCGCTCTTTTGACTTTGGAATAAATTCTCTTTATCAGTATACTGTTTCTTCTACACATCCGTTTCCAATCCATAATAAAGAATAATTAGGATTCATTAAAAAAAAAAAAAAGAAAGAAAATCAATGGTCCACTCACAGAGGAACCCACCCTTTCCCGCATCAGGCACTAATCTATCTTTAACGTCTAATTAGATCGGGTAATCATTCAAATTAAGAACAAAAGCTCGTTGCTTTTTATTTCACCAGAATTAGAGCCATAGGGCTCTATCCATTTATTCACTAGACCCAACTGTAAATGTGAATTTTTTTTTTCACTTCCAAAAAGAAAAAAAAAAATTTGTAACGATCCGGTAAGGATAAACTCAAAGTTCTACTTTAATTAAATAATAATTAATGAATAAAAATTATAATAATATTTTATTACGACATGCTGTTTTTTCCATTCATTACCTTTGAGGATCAGTCGTGGTCTTATAGACTCTACCAATAGTCTGGACGAATCTCTTGCTTCATCCAAATGTGTAAAAGATCATAGTCGCACTTAAAAGCCGAGTACTCTACCGTTGAGTTAGCAACCCGAATAAAATAAATAGGATTTGTAAATACGGTCAAAATAAAAAAATCAATTGAATTGCACTGCACGACCCCGTCAAAACATTGAACTAGAACAAATCAAAAAGAAAGATTTGTTGATCAATTAAAAACACCAAAATACCAAAATGGACAGATCGGATTAAACAACAACAGATTCCCAATAGAGATGTCAAAATTGTGACAAACCACCATTTTTTTTATCAATTTTCTTTTCTTTTTCGTTAAGAAAATACATCTTGTATGCCAGTAAATCCGGCAGGGCAAACCCATCATTTAACTGAAGTGAAGGAAAGAAAAAACAAATATGGGGTGGAGATAAACGGATCTATTTATCTACGATCGAATTATATTTCTTCGGTGCACCATTGTCAATATGAATCCAATGTTAAGAAAACAAATTTAAGTAAATCAAATTTAAGTAAATCAAATAAGGACTTGTGTTGGATTGGCACAACATAAACATAAATAATAAATTTGGATGAAAAAAATACGAAAGAGGTAAAGTAAAGAAAAAATCTTGGGTTTATTCAATCAATAGAGGTACAATAAGCAAGATTAACCCCTTGTTTGTTGGTGGATTCCCGCAACAAACAAAACAAGAAAAAAAAGTATGAATACAGCAAGAAAAAGGCAAATTGTGTGTAAATAATTACACAAAGATAGATACTAGTTACCCCCCTCCCTTTTTTATTTATTAATTTTGTTTTTTTCCTTTAATTAACTCGAATCGAAGTTCTTTCTTGAAATAATTCTGCCTTCCTTAAAATATCACAAACAGTTCCCGTAGGTTGAGCACCTTTTTCAAGGAAATATAGAATAACAGGAACATTTAAATAAGTTTGATTCTTTATCGGATCGTAAAAACCTACTTTTCTAAGATCTCTTCCTTCTCTTCGGGATCGAACATCAATTGCAACGATTCGGTAGATGGCTCATTGGAATAGATGTAAATAAACAATGCCCCCCCTAGAAACGTATGGGAGGTTTTCTCCTCATACGGCTCGAGAAAAACGGATTCTAAATTTCTGTATATGTATATAATGCCATAAAATCATGAATTAGACTATGATTTGAGTCGTTTTTTATTCTTCCTTACAGAAAAAAAGAAATCTCATTCGTACTCATAACTCAAGTTGGGTAATTCTGACAGAGTTCGAAAGGAAACCCTTAGATTAGACATTTATTGAGCCGTCTCTAACCTCTTTTGTTTGTCTCATCTCGAATCTATTTTTATTCCTCATTCTGATTCAATTGTTGAGACAATTGAAAATAGTGTTTACTTGTTCCGGAATCCTTTATCTTTGCTTTGTGAAATCATTGGGTTTAGACATTACTTCGGTGATCCTTACTCCTTTCAAAAGAGCAGCAACATACCTTTTTGTTTTTTGTTATTTTTTTCTATACTATAGAAATAGAATATGAACGGTGGATTCCCTTGTGATACACTTTTGATCGAAATAGTATTACCAATTCTGAAAAATTTTACTTTTTATTTTTCAAACTTCTTTGATTTTTCTATTTTTTTAACCTTTCGATTTAATTTATATATTGAGGATATACTTACAAAGTTGGTCTAACTTATTGATAGTTACTAACCCTAGATTCTTCCCTCTGATAAACGAATCAATCCTTTCTGCTCGAGCTCCATCATGTACTATTTACTTACAACCTAACACAAATTAGGTTCCTAACAGAGCAGAACAAACTATGTCGAGCTAAGAACATCTTCAATCCTATAGAAAATGGTGGATGTAAGAATCCACAGCCGATCATGTCCTTCAAGTCGCACGTTGCTTTCTACCACATCGTTTCAAACGAAGTTTTACCATAACATTCCTCTAATTTTATTTCAAACCGGTATGTAATTGATTCAATATGGAATCATGAATAGTCATTGGCTCAACCGGTGTGTGTATACCGGTATATAATAGTACATACTTTATATCTATCTATGGATAGATAAGTATTTATCCGGGAAAGGCTCGGCAAGGATCCAATTTATTTAACTCTATATTCTATCATATGAATGAAACATATTTCTAAAAAAGACGAATAAATAAGTTTGCTTAAGACTTATTTGATTTACATCAACAAAAGATTGTTCGGGACGATCAATCATGAAGGATCCATTTTTCTCGAACAAATAAACTATAAACCTCAAAAGAAGAACCTTTAATATTAATAGATTTGCAATCCCGGAACAAAATCAATTAAATTATTAATAAAACTTTTTTATTTTATACAATACAGATTTTGTTTTACTTCAGGTTCAAGAATTTTTCTTTTCCATCAATTCCATAAAGTCAAGTAGATGCAATATACGAATTTTCCCCCAATTGCTACATTACATTGATTTACAATTATTCATTTGAACCGGATAAGATATAAGATGAACCATATAAAATACAAAAAAATGGGGTCCAGTCGTTTTTACTATTTTTTTCCCACACCAGCTTTAGAAGTTTTAAGACCAGTGATGAAATTAGTACCAAAAACTCCCTACTCTTTAGTTTCCACATAGACTGTGGAATTGGGATACCCCATTTATTTACTTTAGGCTTTTTACCGGAATAAGGAGGCCTTTCTTTCATTCACATTTCGATTCAGAATGCTTCATGTGAGAATTGACATTTCATAGATATGGGACATAAAGTTTCCATAAGTAACTAACTTGAAAATGAATATTGAGTAGTACGAGCATATCCTGAATGTGAATGATAAACCTTTTTTGAATAAAAAAAAAAAAAAAGATATTATTTATTTCCACCCACATTTGACACTTGATTACGTTTGTGAGAAACCAAATGAAAGAAAAAATATGATTCTAAGAATCATTCTTAGAATTCAGAACAATCTTTTGTTCTCGTTAACAATTTTATGTTTCATGTGGGATACAATGTGATCCCATCTTTCGTTTCTGATGGAAACGATCTGGGACGGAAGGATTCGAACCTCCGAGTAACGGGACCAAAACCCGCTGCCTTACCGCTTGGCCACGCCCCATTTCGAATTTCTATTCGACACTAATAAACATTAATATTGGTATTGGTTATTCGTCAATCCCAACCCAATAAATACATTGGGGATATATTGTTGCTAGGATTCAACACATGTAGATATAGAATCAAAAAAATTCATTGATCATTACATGGAATTCAGTTAAGATATTGTATGAAAATGGAATTCCTTGTATTCTCATTTGAGAATGGAAGGAAAGATTTTTATTTGGGAGAGTTCGAAAAAAAAAAAGAAAGATTTTTTGACTTGTCTTTTTTTTCCCTTATAAAAAAAAACTCAATCAGAATAAAATTATCTAATCTACAAGAACGAAATTTTGTTATGCTTAATATCTTTAGTTTAATCTGTATCTGTCTTAATTCTGTCTTTTATTCGAGTAGTTTTTTCTTCGCCAAATTGCCCGAAGCTTATGCCTTTTTAAATCCAATCGTAGATGTTATGCCTGTTATACCCGTACTTTTTTTTCTCTTAGCCTTTGTTTGGCAAGCTGCTGTAAGTTTTCGATGATTTAATACTCTGCTAAATTCATGATTTATTCGATAAATAAAAATTAGAAAAATTGATAAGACCAGATAAGTCTTACATTATGAACCCTCGATTCAAAAATAGAAATTCTTGTATATTGAATAACCGCGGCGATGAATTTTGATGAGCTTATTTCCTCATTCTGACCTTACAGTGAGCAAAGACTTTATTAGGTTGCCTACAATACCTAATTATTCATATGACAAGAAATTTTTGATAACGAAGGAATCAAAATCTTATTACAAAGAAATTCGTGAAAATGACTTTCTTTTCAAAAAACACTTCATTTTTTGGGGGGTGTCATGTCAAAACAAAATAGTGTAAAAATAAGTAATCTATTCCCTTTTTCAAAAAAAAAAAGATCTTGGAGATTGTGTAATGCTTACTCTCAAACTATTCGTTTATACAGTAGTGATATTCTTTATTTCTCTCTTCATCTTCGGATTTTTATCTAATGATCCAGGGCGTAATCCTGGACGTGAGGAATAAAAAAAAGATATTTTTAGTTTTTCCTGCTTTTTCTAAATTTTTTTCTTATGATTTTATCTATTCCATACATTTACCTATGATAAAATAAAGGGATCGAAATTCCTTCGAATTCGAAAGTCTCAAGTAATCAGAAGAAGCGGAGAGAGAGGGATTCGAACCCTCGGTACGAATAACTCGTACAACGGATTAGCAATCCGCCGCTTTAGTCCACTCAGCCATCTCTCCCCATCCCCATTTAAAAATGAAAAATTTTTTATGTGATGTGACACGTGAAGTAAAGATTGATAAAAACCTTCGTTTTACTTTTTTATTTATCTATTTTTTTTTTTATATATTCTTTTATTTATATTCTATTAAATTATATTTTTATTTTTTTATAAAAAAATAAAAAAAAAAAAGATATAAGATAAAGATATATAAAATATTATAACAATTATATAACATATATAAATAAACATTATAATATAACTTAACTTATAAGTATAAGTTATTTTATTATAAACTTATAAATATTATAAACTTATAAAGATATATATATAAAATAAAAAGAACAATAAAGTAATATATATCTATATATAGGATAAATATATATATATATATAAGATAAGAAGATAAGAAGAAATTTGATTAGGAATTCAATTTAGATAATGATTCGAAACGGATATCCCCAATAGAAAAATACCCTACTTCTTTTATTTTGTACGAAAGGTTTATTTCCCCGGCTTGGTTTAAGTACTGGCCGGGGCAGGCCAGTATTTCCATAGATAAAATGATTTAATAATGATTTGATATCAATCAAAAATACTTGTTGAAGTGTCATTTCTTATTATTAATACTTAATATTAATAATATTAAGTATTAATATATTTTTTTATTTTTATTTTATCAATTTATTACTTACTGGAAAAAGAAACTGGAATAAAAAACATATATATATTTTATTATGTACATATATATGTACATATATTAAAAAATAAAAAGTATTAAAATTAATAATAAAAAAAAATATCAAATATTAAACACACATATTTATAAACGTAGTTATAATATAACTCATTTATTTGTTCAAGAGACAAGCTTTATTTGAACAATTGAAATCCAATTGACCCGAATTCTTAATTCATAAGTAAGATCTGGCAGTTGAAAGAGAAGTTGAAAAAAAAAAAAGGAACCATGTATGCAGATTTCATCCTTTCTATGATCCAGCTTCAATGATTCTTTCAGACCGGGACTGTCAGTAATGACTTCGTATCAAACGAAAAGAAAAGTATAATATAACTATAACCTTTTTTTTATGTTATTTAAGTAAGCTTTCTGCTCTTCGCCTATTTAAGTCCCCGGCGGGACGAAGCGTCAACGCTAAAATTTTCATGATTCTGATGCTATCTTGATTGCGCCTCACTCTTTTGTTCGACAAATGGTCCATTCATATACAATAATATATATGTAGCGGGTATAGTTTAGTGGTAAAAGTGTGATTCGTTCTATCAAAAACTTAATTAAATAGTTAAGGGGTCTTTCCGTTTTTTTTCATATTCCGATCAAAAACTTTATTTCTTAAAAAGGTTTAATCCTTTACCTCTCAATAGTATATTTGAGGAAAAATATACATTCTCACGATTTGTATCCAAAGGCCAATTAGAAATTGAATAAAAAAGATTGGATTATGGATATGGAGTCGCGAAGCATAATTTTTTTAGATTGGATTAACTCTTCCAATTGAATGAGTATGAATAAAGGATCTATGGATGAAGATACAAAATTTTATTTCCAATCGTAACTAGATCTTCCTTTTTTTTTTGTAAAAGGGAAATTGAAGCCAAATAGCTATAAAACGATGGTTTTGGTTTACTAGAACCATCAGCATATTGTTTCAGCTCGGTG